AAAATATATAAAAAAAAAAAAATGGGGGAATTTTGGATAAATAAGATTCATGCTCTACTTCTTACTAATGATTATCGCGAATTTAAACAAACAATAAACAAACTCAACAAGAGTAGATCATTAGTAACAAAAAAGAGGTTTTCTTTATTTCGATATCAAACTATTCATTCAGAAGACCCAGTCAAAAAAATTTTGAAATGGTTCTTCAATGTAGTTATAACTAAATCCAATGATCAAAGAAGTAGAAAAAGATCTATTGAAATAAAGGAAATAAGTAAAAAGGTCCCTCGATGGTCATACATACTACTCGATGATTTGCAACTAGATGAAGCCGAAAACCACGAGGACAAGGTAGAAACGGATTCTCAAATTCGTTTAAGAAAATACAAGTTTCTGGTGATTTTTGATGATAGCGAAGATCTTAATGAGCCTGATCCATTAGGCGAAATGATTTGGATACGTTATTTACCATATTCGGATTTTCGTCGAAGTATAATAAAAGGTTCTATGCGTGCCCAAAGGCGTAAAATGGTTATTTACCAACTCTATCAACCAAAGCCACATTCCCCTCTTTTTGTGGACAGAATAGACAGACGCCTTTTGGCTTTGTTTGGCAAAATGGGCAGACCCCTTTTTTATCTTTTGGCCATACTAGACAGACGCCTTTTGGCTTCTGATATTCGCCTTTTGTCTTTTGATATTTTCGGACGGATGAAAGGAATTTTTCAAAATTTGATGGGTAAAAAAAGCAAAGAATTACAAATCTCTGATTATACAAAAGAAAGAAAAAAAGTTGAAAAATACCAAGACGCAGAAAGACTACGACTAGAAATAGCAGAAACTTGGGATAACATTTCATATGCTCAAGCAGTCAGAGGTTTTTTCTTAGTAGGCCAATCAATTTTTCGAAAATATATTCGATTACCTTCATTAATAATAGCTAAGAATATTGCGCGTATTTTATTATTTCAAGTTCCCGAATGGTCCGAAGACTTCAAGGATTGGAATCGAGAAATACATATTAAATGCACTTATAATGGTGTTGAATTATCCGAGAAAGAATTTCCAAAAAACTGGTTAACAGACGGTATGCAGATAAAAATCTTATTTCCTTTTTACCTGAAACCTTGGCACCGATCTAAGTTAAAACCCTCGAAAACACAGAAAGCGCAAAAAAATGATTTTTGTTTTTTAACAGTTGCTGGACTGGAAACTGACCGTCCTTTCGGTATCCCTCGAAAACGAAAAGGGCCCTCGTTTTTTGGACCTATTTTTAAAGAACTGAAAAAAAAAGTGAAAAAATTATTAAAAAACAAGTCTTTTATAGTTTTTAATGTTTTTAAAGAACGAGCAAAATTTCTTCGAAAGGTATCAAAAGAAATAATCAAAAAATGGAGCATCAAAAACTACGAATTGGGTGAAACTAAAACCGGCGATTCTATAATGAATAATCAGATGATTCGTGAATCACCTATTCAAATTCGATATACAGAATGCACAAATTTTTCACCGACAGAAAAAAAAATGAAAGATCTGACTGAGAGAACAAGCACAATCAACAATAAACTAGAAAGAATTCTAAATGAGAAGAAAAATGGATTTCTAACTCAAGAAAAAAATATTCATTCTAATAAAAAATTAGAATCATTAAAAAGATTTTCTCAAATATTAAAAAGAAGAAATACTCGATTAATCCGTAAATTTTCTTTTTTTATCAAATTTTTCATGGAAAAAATATACATAGATTTTTTTCTATGTATCATTAATATTGCAAGAACCAATGCACAACTTTTTATTGAATCAAGAAAAAAAATTATCGAAAAATCCATTTCCAATAAGAAAGAAACTGAAAAAAGAATTAAGAAAAGAAATCAAAAAAAAATGCACTTTATTTTAACTAAAAAAAATTCCCTTGATAATATTCAAAATACGAATTCAACCACTTTTTCTAACTCCTTCTCGCAAGCATATGTATTTTACAAAATATCGCAAACTCGAGTTATTAACTTCTATAAATTCAAGCCTATCCTTCAATATCATGAAACATCTCTTTTTCTTAAAAATGAAATAAAGGATTTTTTTCGGAAAGAGGGAATATTTCATTCTGGATTGAGACATAAAGACTTTTGGCATTCTGAAAGGAATCAATGGAAAAACTGGTTAAGGGGGCATTATCAATATGATTTATCTCAGATTAGCTGGCTTAAATTAGTACCAGAAAAATGGCGAAATAAAGTCAATCAACACTGTATGACTCAAAAAAACGATTTTAACAAATGGGACTCATATGAAAAAGAAAGATTCATTCATGATGAAAAACAAAATGATTTCGAACCTGATTCATTACTGAATCAAGAATATCAAAAATCATCTAATTTTAAAAAACATCATAGACATGATTTTTTCTCATATAAATCTATTAATTATGAAGAGAAGAAAGACTCATATATTTATAGATCACCATTACAAATAAATAGTAAAGAAGAGATTTTTGATAATTACAAGATAGATAGACGCAAATTTTTTGATATGTCAGGTGGGCTACCTATTTCTAATTATCTAGGAGAAAATGATATTATGGCTGAGGAGAAATTTCCAGATAGAAAATTTTGTAAGATTGATTTTTGCCTTAGAAATAATAAGGTCGAGCTTTATTACTGGCTCAATACCGGCACCAAGAATAAAAAAATTAAGAGAGGTCCTTTTTATTTATCAATTTCTAAAAATCAAAAAATCAACCGATTCAAAAAAAAAAGACCCTTCTTTGATTGGATGGGAATGAATGAAGAAATAGTAAATCGTCTTATATTGAATCCAGAACTAGAACTTTGGTTCTTCCCAGAATTTGTGCCACTATATAATGCATATAAGATTAAACCGGGGATCATACCAATAAAATTACTTCTTTCCAACTTTAATGGAAATGAAAGCATTAATCAAAACATTACTGAAAGGAACCCTTTGATAGAATCAAATGAAAAAAGAATTCTTAGATTCGAGAATGGAAATCAAGAAGAAAAAGATCTTCTAGACCAAGGGGAAGGGGATCCTCTATCAGATGAAAATGGAGGTAGATCAGACAAAAAAAAACGTAGAAAAAAAAAGCCCGACACGAGCCCCGAAGTCATGGAGCTTTATTACTTCCTACAAGGGTATTTGCATTTTCAATTTAGGAGGGAAAGGGTAAATAAAAAAATGATCGATAATATTAAAGTCTATTGTTTCCTGATTAGATTGAGAAATCCAAAGAACGTTGCTATATCCTATCTTAAACGGGGAGCACTGACTGTGGATATTTGGACTATAAATAGGCGCACTCTTAAAGAATTAAGTACAGGCGGGGTATTGATTCTCGAACCGGCTTATCTGTCTATAAAAAACGATGGACAATTGATTCTATATCAAACCATAGGTATTTTTTTGGTTCATAAGAATAAATACCAAAGGAATCCACAATATCTAGAATATGTTGATAAGAATCAAATTGATGAATCCATTTTAAGACATCAAAAAATGACTAAAAATAGAGACAAAAATCATTATGATTTCTTTGTTCCTGAAACTATTTTATCCCCTAAAGGCCGTAGAGAATTGCGAATTCTATATTTTTTAAAAAAAAGCGAGATAAATGATCTACATAGAAATCCAGTATTTTGCAATCAGGTAAAAAACTGTGGTCAAGTTTTAAATAGAGGCAAATATCTCGGTATCGAGAAAAAGAAACTAATTAAAATGAAGTTCTTTCTTTGGCCCAATTATCGACTAGAAGATTTAGCTTGTATGAATCGATATTGGTTTAATACTAATAATGGCAGTCGTTTCAGTATCCTCAGGATACATATGTATCCACCACGGTTGACAATTTGGTAGTTACAAGTCCATTTACATTCATTTTGCCATATATACATATATTATTAGGTAATATGTCGGCTATATGAAAACAAATAGATAGACGCGAGGATTGTCTTACATTCCATCTTGAAAGAGGATACTAATTTAATGACATACATATTATCAATTAGATCTATAAATGAATGAATAAAATCTTCTTATTTTATTTGTATAGGAATACAAAAAAAAGATAAGAAGATTTTGTTCATTCATTTTTTTTATAAAAAAAGTAGGAAGTTTATAATGAACTTAAGGTCCTTCTGTATATCAAAATGACTAATATTATTATTACTAATCAATAAAATTCACATCAAAAAATTATAAATTATAAAAGGGGATAAGATTTTGTTTTATGGTAAAAAATTCATTCATCTCAGTTATTTTTCAAGAAAAAAAAGAAGAAAAGCGGGGGTCTGTTGAATTTCAAATAATCTGTTTCACCAATAAGATACGAAGACTTACTTCCCATTTTGAATTGCACAGAAAAGACTATTCATCTCAGAGAGGTCTACGAAAAATTCTGGGAAAACGTCAACGGCTGCTGTCTTACTTATCAAAGAAAAATCGAGTACGCTATAAAGAATTAATTAGTGAGTTGGATATTCGGGAGTCAAAAAATCATTAATTTGAAAATTTTGACTTAGTTTTTTCATTTATTGGATCTTGAGAATTTTGATAAACTTCTTTTCGTTTTCAGCAATTCATGTAAGAATGAATCGAGGAAAAACTTATGAATAGACCAGCTACAGAAACAGACTTTATGATAGTCAATATGGGACCTCACCACCCATCAATGCACGGTGTTCTTCGTCTCATCGTTACCCTAGACGGTGAAAATGTTGTTGACTGCGAACCAATATTAGGTTATTTACACAGAGGAATGGAAAAAATTGCGGAAAACCGAACAATTATACAATTTTTACCTTATGTAACACGTTGGGATTATTTAGCTACTATGTTCACAGAAGCAATAACCGTAAATGGACCAGAACAATTGGGAAATATTCAAGTGCCTAAAAGAGCGAGCTATATCAGAGTCATTATGTTGGAGTTAAGTCGTCTAGCTTCTCATCTGTTATGGCTTGGACCTTTTATGGCGGATATTGGCGCACAGACCCCTTTTTTCTATATTTTCCGAGAAAGAGAATTAGTATATGATCTATTCGAAGCTGCGACCGGGATGAGAATGATGCATAATTATTTTCGTATCGGAGGAATAGCAGCCGATCTGCCTTATGGCTGGATAGATAAATGTTTGGATTTCTGCGATTATTTTTTAACAGGAGTTGTTGAATATCAAAAGCTTATTACGCGAAATCCCATTTTTTTAGAACGAGTTGAAGGAGTAGGCATTATTAGTGGAGAAGAAGCAATAAATTGGGGTTTATCCGGACCGATGCTACGAGCATCTGGAATACAATGGGATCTTCGTAAAGTTGATCATTATGAGTGTTACGACGAATTTGATTGGGAAATCCAGTGGCAAAAAGAAGGAGACTCATTAGCTCGTTATTTAGTCCGAATCAGTGAAATGACGGAATCCATAAAAATAATTCAACAGGCCCTGGAAGGAATTCCAGGGGGTCCCTATGAGAATTTAGAAATCCGATGCTTTGATAGAGAAAGGGATCCAGAATGGAATGATTTTGAATATCGATTCATTAGTAAAAAACCTTCTCCCACATTTGAATTGCCGAAGCAAGAACTTTATGTGAGAGTTGAAGCCCCAAAGGGAGAATTGGGAATTTTTCTAATAGGGGACAAAAGTTGTTTTCCTTGGAGATGGAAAATTCGCCCGCCGGGTTTTATCAATTTGCAAATTCTTCCTCAGTTAGTTAAAGGAATGAAATTGGCTGATATTATGACGATACTAGGTAGCATAGATATCATTATGGGAGAAGTTGATCGTTGAAATGAGAGTTTATACAACAGAAATAGAAGTACAAGATATTAATTCTTTTTCCAGATTGGAATTTTTCAAAGAGGTCTATGGAATCGTATGGATCTTTGTCCCTATTTTGACTCTTGTATTGGGGATCACAATAGGCGTACTGGTAATTGTATGGTTAGAAAGAAAGATATCCGCAGGAATACAACAACGTATTGGGCCTGAATACGCCGGTCCTTTGGGAATTCTTCAAGCTTTAGCAGATGGGACAAAACTGCTTTTCAAAGAGAATCTTTTTCCAGCTAGAGGAAATACCCGTTTATTCAGTATTGGACCATCTATAGCAGTCATATCAATTTTACTCAGTTTTTTAGTAATTCCTTTTAGCTATCAACTTGTTTTAGCTGATCTCAATATCGGTATTTTTTTATGGATTGCCATTTCAAGTATTGCCCCTGTTGGCCTTCTTATGTCAGGATACGGATCAAATAATAAATATTCCTTTTTAGGTGGTTTACGAGCTGCTGCTCAATCGATTAGTTATGAAATACCATTAACTTTATGTGTTTTATCAATATCTCTACGTGCGATTCGTTGAAATACAAACTTTTCTTTCTTTTCCCTATTCATTCTTTTCTTTCGCTCTAGAAAACAAGTTGAACGAATTGAATAGATATTCTTTATTATCCTTTTGGTTGATAAAGTAAATTAGATAGTTATATATGAGTGAAAGAAAGCAGCTTATCAATTTGCAGTAAAAAAAATAGAGTCTCATTTCCTATGTACAAGACAAGAGTTAAGTGGAAATAAACATAAGCGGAAGAGGTCCTTTACCCCAAGACTGGTTTTTTAGACAACCCAACTTGAAGCGGGCTCAAAATCAAAAGATCAACCGTATGGCCTTTTCACTATCCTTTGTATGAATTACCTACCATACATGTATTATCAAACGAAACGGGCGATTGAACAAAAAAATGAGTGGATGATTAGGAACACAAAAATGCACAAAGGATTGGTAATGGAGATTATGGAAATTTTCTAAAAAGATATTTCTGCATAACATAACAAGAATACTAATTGGGGCTTTAAATTGGTAGAAATGATAAGGCAGTACTTCCCGCGATTCCGATCCAGAGTATGCTCCTATCCACCCATTAAAGCAATGACTATCAGGAACGAAATAATCCTTTATTTTTGATTTTAGTTTGAGCCCCCTTCTCTTATATCGGTTTTATAAGAAAGAAGAATAGGAACGAAAAACAAACAAGAGAAAAAGAAATCTTTTTGATTCCGTCTTTTTCATATATTTAGCATAGATTTAGAGAGATATAATTTGTCTCATGATTCATTAGCTAATGGAGCGTCTAATTCCTTTTCGTAATCGAAAATGATGGGTTGAAATAAACTATTTATTGATATTTCTGCAAGGAGTTTTTTATTTAAAGATTAAGTTATTACTCAACAAAGTCAAAGTATTAACGGGTGAGATCAATTCGGAAGCGCCTTTATTTATTATTATTTTAGAGTATAGCAGACGGAATTCCATTGGTATAATTTTGGACCCTCAAATAGATTTTGACTCTTTCTATTCTACAACCATAGCAAGCTAAATAGTCAATAATACTGATCTGGTCCTTAGATTTCTTTTTGACCCACGAGGAGCCGTATGAGGCGAAAACCTCATGTACGGTTCTGGAATAGCGGTGGGAACAGTGATGTTATCACCGACTATGATTATCTAACAGTTCAAGTACAGTTGATATAGTTGAGGCGCAGTCAAAATATGGTTTTTGGGGATGGAATTTGTGGCGTCAGCCTATAGGATTTATCGTTTTTCTAATTTCTGCCCTAGCCGAATGCGAGAGATTACCCTTTGATTTACCAGAAGCGGAGGAAGAATTAGTAGCAGGTTATCAAACCGAATATTCGGGTATTAAATTTGGTTTATTTTATGTTGCTTCCTATCTAAATCTATTACTTTCTTCGTTATTTGTAACGGTTCTTTACTTGGGTGGTTGGAATATTTCCATTCCATACATATTTGTTCCTGAGCTATTTGAAATAAATAAAGTGGATGAAATTTTTGGAACTACAATTGGTATCTTTATTACATTAGCTAAAACTTATTTGTTCTTGTTTATTTCTATCACAACAAGATGGACTTTACCTAGGTTAAGAATGGACCAACTTTTAAATCTTGGATGGAAATTTCTTTTACCAATTTCTCTCGGTAATCTATTATTAACAACCTCTTTTCAACTTTTTTCACTGTAAATAACAAACGAATATAATAGACTTGGTTCAAGTTCAAACAAGAGAAAGAAACGAAGATAAAACTATTCATATAGATTCCTGATATGTTCCCTATGGTAACTGGGTTCATGAATTATGGTCAACAAACAGTACGAGCAGCAAGGTACATTGGTCAAAGTTTCATGATTACCTTATCCCACGCAAATCGTTTGCCTGTAACTATTCAATATCCTTATGAAAAATTAATCACATTGGAGCGTTTCCGCGGCCGAATCCATTTCGAATTTGATAAATGTATTGCTTGTGAAGTATGTGTTCGTGTATGTCCTATAGATCTGCCTGTTGTTGATTGGAAATTTGAAACTGATATTCGAAAAAAACGATTACTTAATTACAGTATTGATTTCGGAATTTGTATATTTTGTGGTAACTGTGTTGAGTATTGTCCAACAAATTGTTTATCGATGACTGAAGAATATGAACTTTCTACTTACGACCGTCACGAGTTGAATTATAATCAAATTGCTTTGGGCCGTTTACCAATATCAGTAATTGATGATTATACAATTCGAACAATTTGGAATTCGCCTCAAAGAAAAACTGAGTAGGTAACCGCCCTATTCTATTAAATAAAGAGAAATTACCAATTCTTAAGGTTCAGTTTTGGTTTCAATTAAAAGAATGAGATAAGGTCTTTCTCTTTGTTTGGCCAATAATGAAAAATTCAACTAGAAATTCATTGGTTGATGAGAATTTCGACTTTTTTATTAAAAATCTATCAATAGAGTCGTAATTATTAGGAACCTATCATAAAATGAAAATCAAAAAAACCTTTCTTTTTTTCCCGGTCGGGTCAATAAGATCATGAAAAGCATTTCAATTTATCTCCTATTTTACATATAATGGATTTGCCTGGACCAATACACGATTTTCTTATAGTTTTACTGGGATCGGGTCTTATATTAGGGGGACTGGGAGTAGTATTACTTACCAATCCAATTTATTCTGCCTTTTCGTTGGGATTGGTTCTTGTTTGTATATCCTTATTCTATATTCTTTCAAATTCTCATTTTGTAGCCGCTGCCCAGCTCCTTATTTATGTAGGAGCCATAAATGTTTTAATCATATTTGCTGTCATGTTCATGAATGGTTCAGAATATTACAAGGATTTGAATCTGTCGATCGTTGGGGATGGGGTTACTTCACTGGTTTGTACAAGTATTCTTCTTTCGCTAATTACTACCATTTTCGATACGTCATGGTACGGGATTATTTGGACTACAAGATCAAACCAACTTATAGAACAAGATTTGATAAGTAATAGTCAACAAATTGGAATTCATTTATCAACAGATTTTTTTCTTCCATTTGAACTGATTTCAATAATTCTTTTAGTTGGTTTGATAGGCGCAATTGCTGTGGCTCGTCAGTAATAAATCATTATAACTAGCAACAGCAAACAATCAAAATTTCACTTTCTTCTATGTTATCCCACCTATTTCACAAAAATTCTATTTGAATACTGTTCATGTCTAAAAGGGAGATTCTTTTATTTGATCTATTTTCAATACATTCTTTTGTTCCGTACTTGTTCTATTCTAGTCAATCTCGAATCTGTTGAATTATTGTTCATATTGAAATGAACCGACATTGATAAGGAGTTGGTCAATGATGCTCGAACATGTACTTGTTTTGAGTGCCTATTTATTTTCTATCGGTATTTATGGATTAATCACGAGTCGAAACATGGTTAGGGCTCTTATGTGTCTTGAACTTATATTGAATGCAGTTAATATCAATTTTGTAACATTTTCTGATTTTTTTGATAGTCGCCAGTTAAAGGGAGATATTTTCTCAATTTTTGTTATAGCTATTGCAGCCGCTGAAGCAGCTATTGGATTGGCTATTGTTTCGTCAATTTATCGTAACAGAAAATCAACGCGTATCAATCAATCGACTTTATTGAATAAGTAGGAATAATAATCAAAATTAGAATATCCACCACTTTGAATTAGCATGTAGAATATGGTAGAATCTAGATTCTATTTATGAAAACGTAAGAAATCAAAGTATCTTAGCCACTTCTCATGAGCTGATCCAGAAGTAAATTGATTAGAAAATTTCTGGTAAATCGTTGATTCATCTGGCGTTTAAATATATGATTCATTTACAAGTTTACTAGATCGAAATTTGATAACGTTCAAAAATTCATAGATCCCATGTCACATTCAGTAAAAATTTATGATACATGCATAGGGTGTACCCAATGTGTCCGAGCGTGCCCCACCGATGTGTTAGAAATGATACCTTGGGATGGATGCAAAGCTAAACAAATTGCTTCCGCCCCAAGAACAGAAGATTGTGTTGGTTGTAAGAGATGTGAATCTGCCTGTCCAACGGATTTCTTGAGTGTTCGAGTTTATTTATGGCATGAAACAACTCGAAGTATGGGTCTAGCTTATTGATATGTTCCGTAAAACCCACTTGAATACATTTTGAATACATTTTCTTTTTTTACTGAAAAAACCCGTACTCGAAAAAAAAATCATAAAGATTCTATTTTCGAGCGCGGGTTTTTCTGGTCCAAGTGTATCTTGTCTTTACCACGAATTCTTTTCCTTGGTTAACAATAATTGTAGTTTTGCCAATATCTGCGGGCTCTTTAATTTTCTTTCTTCCTCATAGAGGAAATAAGCTAATTAGGTGGTATACCATTTCTATATCCACCTTAGAACTACTTCTAATGACCTATGTATTTTGTTATCATTTCCAATTGGACGATCCATTAATCCAGCTGGCGGAAGATTATAAATGGATCAATTTTTTTGATTTTTACTGGAGATTGGGAATAGATGGACTTTCTATAGGACCTATTTTACTGACAGGATTTATAACAACTTTAGCTACTTTAGCGGCTTGGCCAGTTACTCGGGATTCCCGACTATTCCATTTCCTGATGTTAGCAATGTACAGTGGTCAAATAGGATCATTTTCTTCTCGAGACCTTTTACTTTTTTTCATCATGTGGGAGTTAGAATTAATTCCTGTTTATCTACTTCTATCTATGTGGGGGGGAAAGAAACGCCTGTATTCAGCTACAAAGTTTATTTTGTACACTGCGGGAGGTTCCATTTTTCTATTAGTAGGGGTTTTGGGTATCGGTTTATATGGTTCTAATGACCCAACATTCAATTTTGAAACATTAGCTAATCAATCGTATCCTCTCGCACTGGAAATACTATTCTATATTGGATTTCTTATTGCTTTTGCTGTCAAATCACCGATTATACCCTTACATACATGGTTACCAGACACCCATGGGGAGGCACATTATAGTACTTGTATGCTTCTAGCCGGAATCTTATTAAAAATGGGAGCATATGGATTAGTTCGGATCAATATGGAATTATTACCCCATGCTCATTCTATATTTTCTCCCTGGTTGATGATAGTAGGCACAATGCAAATAATTTATGCAGCTTCAACATCTCTTGGTCAACGTAATTTAAAAAAAAGAATAGCCAATTCCTCTGTATCTCATATGGGTTTCATAATTATAGGAATTGGCTCTATAACCGATACGGGACTCAACGGAGCCTTTTTACAAATAATATCTCATGGATTTATTGGCGCTGCACTTTTTTTCTTGGCAGGAACGAGTTATGATAGAATACGTCTTGTTTATCTCGACGAAATGGGCGGAATGGCTCTTCCAATTCCAAAAATGTTTACGATGTTCAGTATCTTATCGATGGCTTCTCTTGCATTACCGGGCATGAGTGGTTTTGTTGCAGAATTGATAGTCTTTTTTGGAATAATTAGTAGTCAAAAATCTTTTTTAATGCCAAAAATATTCATTCTTTTTGTAATGGCAAGTGGAATGATATTAACTCCTATTTATTTATTATCTATGTCATGTCAAATGTTCTACGGATACAAGCTATTTAATGCTCCAAACTCCTATTTTTTTGATTCTGGACCAAGAGAGTTATTTGTTTCGATCTCTATCTTTCTACCCGTAATAGGTATTGGTATTTATCCGGATTTCGTTTTCTCACTATCGGGTGAGAAAGTCGAAGCTATTCTAGCTAATTATTTTTATAGATAGGTTTTATGAAAAAAGAAATTCTAGTATCTTTAAAATGATTTTGCAAACGATTTTTCAAATCATTTGCAAAATCAAAAGGATTCCCTTTACAATCCAAAAAAGAAATTCTATTCTAGTATTTTTCTTTTTTTTCTAATGATTTTCAAGATTCCCCTTAGAATCAAAAAAAGAAATTCTAGTATTTTTTTGAAAACCATTTGAAAAGTAAGGGGTGAAAAAAAATCATTTTTTTTCTTAGGGTCATATTCAGCTTGAATAATGGAATAAAATAAGGCGAAAGGCCTCTGTGAGAACCTTTTGAATCACTCCGCTACTTGTACTTGATTCAAAAGATTCTTTTCTTAGCGGTTAAAATGAAGTTTTCTTATGTTATGTATATAGCATGCTGTCCTATGTTTGTATTTGTTATGCTTTTTCATTCAATTTCTTATGTTATGTATTTTTTCATTCAATTCGATGTTAATCGAAATGAACCATAGCTATGTAAACCTATTCCTAATAGATTGACCCCAAAATAGCATATCCAAATTATAAGAAAGCCCGCGGAAGCCACAATTGCAGAATTTACACCTTCCAAATTTGGATTTGTTCGGGTATGTAAATAAATCGCGAATATGGTCCAAGTAATAAATGCCCAAGTTTCCTTGGGATCCCAATTCCAATATGATCCCCATGCCTCATTAGCCCATACTGCTCCCGAAAGAATCCCTATGGTTAAAAAGAGAAACCCGAGACTAATAATACGATAACTCCAATAATCCAATTGTTGAACCAATTGATACCTGTAATAATTTCGAGAATAAATAAAATAAGTGTTTAGTAAAACATTCTTTCTCTCATTCAGGTATTTAATTTCCCCAAAGGAAAATGCCGTATTTAATAAAATATTGCTTTTGCTAAAAATCTTTATGACTTTTCGAAATGTAATGACTAGAAGGGCTACTGATAATAATGATCCACATAAAAGAGCTGCATAGCTGAATACCATCATACTTACGTGCATCATTAACCACTGGGATTGGAGAGCAGGTACTAATAGTGCGGATTGATGCATTTTGGTTAAAAGACCCGAAGTAACAAAGCCTTGGGTAAAAATAGCACTTGATGCGGTTATTGCACTTAAAGCATTTTTATGCTTTTTAAAATGAAAATAGGAAACCATATGAATAACGGAGAAACTCCATGAAAGAAAGATTAATGATTCATATAAATTACTTAAAGGAAAATTCCCCGAATAAATCCAACGAGTGACTAATAATCCTGTTATACAGAAAAGGGTAGCTATCATACCCCTTTCTGATGAATCATATAGTCCTACAACTTCATCGACTAATAAAGTTAAAAAATGAATTGTAATTACAATTGAAACGACCGAAAAGGATATATGAGTTAATATATGTTCTAAAATTGAAAAAATCATAAAATAAAGATTATGAAAAAAGGAGAAGGTTTCTCGATTATTATTATATGAAATGGAAATTTGGAATTTTTTATTTATTATAGTACTTATATTATACCTTTTTTATAAGACGCTATGCCACTACTCGGACTCGAACCGAGATGCTCTAGCACTGCTTCCTAAGAATAGCGTGTCTACCGATTTTATAAGACGCTATGCCGCTACTCGGACTCGAACCGAGATGCTCTAGCACTGCTTCCTAAGAGCAGCGTGTCTACCAATTTCACCATAGCGGCTTGCTCAAAATAATAATAACTCATGTTTTATTCATATTCAACCGTCGAGATTGAATGAAGGGGTCAATCCAATGCAATATTGATTTTGTAGGAAGCTTTCAAATTGATGAATAAAAACTCGTTTAATTTCATTTCAATAGAAGTTGGAGGGTTAAAAAAAGAATCTTTATTATCCTTTTATTTTATTTAATTAATAATTTCTAGTTTCTAAAGTAAAGTAACAAGAACGGAAGTTTTGTAGTTCCTGTTTTACTAAAATCGAACTTTTTCGTTCTAACTAAACTAAATAGTTGTGACTTCCATTCATGAATAGAGCTCAAAACAAAATGTTCTTTATCATTTCCATTTGTTAATAATTCATTTTATTTACATATAATATGATTTTGATGAATGAATCACTGAATAAAAAAGATGGTTTTGAGTCTCACAATTTAAACATGGCATCTACAGATTTCAAAGGATTTCAAAAAATTTATGTAATTTGCATAGCTTTGGATTGTCGTAAACATGTCTAATGTAAAAAAGTTTTGATTCCTATCATAATAGGGCCATCCTTTAAAAAATGATTTCTAATTTAGAATTCGAAAAAAATGACTTGCTTCATCTTCCCATACAAACATAGGATTTTTTTATCACTTTAAATTAAATTGAGGCATTATTTGTGTATCCACTAAATAGGAAAAGGTCTCTTTCCCAATTGGGTTTATGGGAAGGATATAGAGTAATTCAGAGTAATACTACTTCAGATTCAGAAAGTTACAAAATGAAAATTTCATCAATTAGTTTCAAGAACCCATTGATTTTGACTAAACTAAGGATCTTATATATATATATATCTTCTGCTATAATAATAATAAATACTATATAGATAATAAATACGATATAGAAAATATAGAAAATAGAAATAAAACACTAACAAGTTATTATAACACACAAATAGGCAAATTTATAATATATAATACACAAATAGGAATAGGCGATGGGGAAATAAGAATCCCCCACCCCGAAAAAACAAGAAAAGATGAACTCAACTAATTATTCTTAAATATTAAAAAAAAAAGTAGTAAATTACTATATTATTCTCATTTTTATTAGAATTTTTTTTTATTAGAATTAGATTTGATTAAAAATCAGTAGCCAAAATCATTAGTCAAAAACATCAAGTAATTCACTAAATTTTTGAGTAAAGCTGACTCAGATTATTCCAATGTTTTGTTATTTTTTTCCGTAGAAAGAAAACCTTTTGAATCCCCCTCCCCGTAGAAAGAAAAACTTTTTGAATTCCCCATAGAAACAGACTTTGCGAATGAAAAAGCTTTTAACGCTGCCCAATAGGCCTTATTTTTCCAAATATTTTTAGAAATAAGCTTTTTTGCTCTAGAAGTACGCTTTTTTGGAACTGCCATTAGAAAAAAAAAAGTTCTTTAGTGCTATAGTAGTATGTGAAAGACATTTTTCAAAATGATCTACCTTTTTTTCTTTATTTCAGTATTTATGTATTTTTTTTTAATTTCATTTCCTCTATATTTTTAGATATTTTTTGATTAGACTATAAAAATAGATTTTCTTTTTTACTAATTTTTGAGTTTAATTTTAATTAATTATATGGAAAAAAATGGAAAGAGGGATCTTGAAGAATTTTTTCTAAAAGATAAACATAAATCTCATTTATTGTAATAGACGACAATCAATAAAATTAGTTCTGCAATAAAAAATGAAAATGAACTCGTTAATAAAATGAGTATAAATAGAAACTAAGTAGTTTTTTTTTATTTTATTGAGTTGAGTCACTAGTGTCAACCTATGATTCATATCAAAATAAAGTACTTTGTTTTGTGGTGTAATTCTTTATTCTTGATCTATATATAGTATCAAAATGATTGTAAGACATAATATAATAATCAAATAGGTAATAATTGATATATTCATAACAATCTTACTTACTAAAAACGAAAAACAAAGTAATTTTTTTTTTCACTAGTAAAGTGGTCAAAAAATATGACCACTTTTTTTTTATTTTTTTGCTCCTTTATTAAGAATAATAGATAAGAGCCGGTGAATCAGAAAGAAAATGAAAAGATTCATTAAGAAAAAAAGTTTTTATGGAGCATACATATAAATATTCATGGATCGTACCTTTCGTTCCACTTACAATTCCTATTTTAATAGGAGTGGGACTTTTACTTTTTCCGACGGCAACAAAAAATCTTCGGCGTATGTGGGCTTTTCCGAGTATTTTATTATTAAGTATAGTTATGATTTTTTCGGTCTATCTATCTCTTCAACAAATAAATAGAAATTCTACATATCAATATGTCTGGTCCTGGTCCATCAATAATGATTTCTCTTTCGAGTTGGGCTGCTTTCTTGATTCACTTACTTCGATTATGTTAATCTTAATCACTACTGTTGGAATTTTAGTTCTTATTTATAGTGACAATTATATGTCTCATGATCAAGGCTATTTGAGATTTTTTGCTTATCTGAGTTTGTTCAATACTTCAATGTTGGGATTAGTTACTAGTTCTAATTTCATACAAATTTATATTTTTTGGGAATTGGTTGGAATGTGTTCTTATCTATTAATAGGTTTTTGGTTCACACGACCCCTTGCAGCAAATGCTTGTCAAAAAGCATTTGTAAGTAATCGTGTAGGCGATTTTGGATTATTATTAGGAATCTTGGGTCTTTATTGGATAACAGGCAGTTTCGAATTCCAAGATTTGTTGGAACTATTCAATAACTTGATCTTGATTTCTAATAATCAGAGTCATTTCTTCTTTCTTACTTTATGTTCCTTTCTTTTATTTTGTGGCGCAGTTGCTAAATCCGCGCAATTCCCCCTTCATATATGGTTACCTGATGCTATGGAGGGGCCTACCCCTATTTCGGCTCTTATACATGCTGCTACTATGGTAGCGGCAGGAATTTTTCTTGTAGCCCGCCTTCTTCCTCTTTTTATATTCATACCTTCCATAATGAATCTAATATCTTTAATAGGTATAGTAACAGTGTTTTTAGGGGCGACTTTAGCTCTTGCTCAAAAAGATATTAAGAGAGGTTTAGCCTATTCTACAATGTCTCAATTGGGTTATATGATGTTGGCTTTGGGCATGGGATCTTATCGAGCCGCTTTATTTCATTTGATTACTCATGCTTATTCGAAAGCATTGTTGTTTTTAGGATCTGGATCCATTATTCATTCAATGGAAGCTATTGTTGGATATTCTCCATATAAAAGTCAGAATCTTGCTTTTATGGGTGGTTTAAGAAAGCATGTGCCAATTACAAAAACTGCTTTTTTAATGGGAACGTTTTCTCTTTGTGGTATTCCCCCCCTTGCCTGTTTTTGGTCAAAAGATGAAATTATGAATGATAGTTGGGTGTATTCGTCACTTTTTGCATTAATAGCTTGGTCCACAGCTGGATTAACAGCATTTTATATGTTTCGAATCTATTTACTTACTTTTGAGGGACATTTGAGTATTTATTTTCAAAATTACAGTGGAAAAAAAAGTAGCTCATTTTATTCAATAAAATTATGGGGTAAAGAGGAGGAAAAAATGATTAACATCAATTTTCCTTTATTCTATTTATTAACAACCAACAATAACCAACAGACCTCTTTGTTTTGGAAGAAGCCATATAGAATGGGGAGTAAGGTAAAAAACGGGGCTCTTCTTACTATTACTAATTTTCAGGCTAAAAAGTCTTTTTCTTATCCGCATGAATCGGATAATACTATGCTATTTCCTATCTTTGTATTGGTTTTATTTACTCTCTTTGTTGGAGTTATAGGAATTCCTTTCAATCAACAAGAAATTCATTTAGATATATTATCTAAATTGTTAACTCCATCTATTAATCTTTTACATCAAAATTCGAAAGATTCCGCGGATTGGTATAAATTTTTCACAAGTGCAACTTTTTCAGTTAGTATAGCTTTTTTTGGAATATTTACAGCATCTCTTTTATATAAGCCTTTTTATTCATCTTTACAAAATTTGAACTTATTTAATTCATTTGTGAAAAGGGGACCTAATAGAATAATTTTGGACAAAATAATCAATTTTTTATATGATTGGTCATATAATCGTGCTTATTTAGATACTTTTTATGCCATGTCCTTAAGAAAAGGTATAAGAGGATTATCTGAACTAACTCATTTTTTTGATAGGCAAGCAATTGATGGAATTATAAATGGGTTAGGCATTACTAGTTTTTTAGTAGGAGAAAGTATAAAATCGATAGGGGGAAGTCGCATTTCGTCTTATCTCTTATTCTATTTATTTTATGTCTTGATTTTTTTAGTAATTTACTACTTTTTTTTTTAATATTTAAGAATAATTAGTTGAGTTCATCTTTTCTTGTTTTTTCGGGGTGGGGGATTCTTATTTCCCCATCGCCTATTCCTATTTGTGTATTATATATTATAAATTTGCCTATTTGTGTGTTATAATAACTTGTTAGTGTTTTATTTCTATTTTCTATATTTTCTATATCGTATTTATTATCTATATAGTATTTATTATTATTATAGCAGAAGATATATATATATATAAGATCCTTAGTTTAGTCAAAATCAATGGGTTCTTGAAACTAATTGATGAAATTTTCATTTTGTAACTTTCTGAATCTGAAGTAGTATTACTCTGAATTACTCTATATCCTTCCCATAAACCCAATTGGGAAAGAGACCTTTTCCTATTTAGTGGATACACAAATAATGCCTCAATTTAATTTAAAGTGATAAAAAAATCCTATGTTTGTATGGGAAGATGAAGCAAGTCATTTTTTTCGAATTCTAAATTAGAAATCATTTTTTAAAGGATGGCCCTATTATGATAGGAATCAAAACTTTTTTACATTAGACATGTTTACGACAATCCAAAGCTATGCAAATTACATAAATTTTTTGAAATCCTTTGAAATCTGTAGATGCCATGTTTAAATTGTGAGACTCAAAACCATCTTTTTTATTCAGTGATTCATTCATCAAAATCATATTATATGTAAATAAAATGAATTATTAACAAATGGAAATGATAAAGAACATTTTGTTTTGAGCTCTATTCATGAATGGAAGTCACAACTATTTAGTTTAGTTAGAACGAAAAAGTTCGATTTTAGTAAAACAGGAACTACAAAACTTCCGTTCTTGTTACTTTACTTTAGAAACTAGAAATTATTAATTAAATAAAATAAAAGGATAATAAAGATTCTTTTTTTAACCCTCCAACTTCTATTGAAATGAAATTAAACGAGTTTTTATTCATCAATTTGAAAGCTTCCTACAAAATCAATATTGCATTGGATTGACCCCTTCATTCAATCTCGACGGTTGAATATGAATAAAACATGAGTTATTATTATTTTGAGCAAGCCGCTATGGTGAAATTGGTAGACACGCTGCTCTTAGGAAGCAGTGCTAGAGCATCTCGGTTCGAGTCCGAGTAGCGGCATAGCGTCTTATAAAATCGGTAGACACGCTATTCTTAGGAAGCAGTGCTAGAGCATCTCGGTTCGAGTCCGAGTAGTGGCATAGCGTCTTATAAAAAAGGTATAATATAAGTACTATAATAAATAAAAAATTCCAAATTTCCATTTCATATAATAATAATCGAGAAACCTTCTCCTTTTTTCATAATCTTTATTTTATGATTTTTTCAATTTTAGAACATATATTAACTCATATATCCTTTTCGGTCGTTTCAATTGTAATTACAATTCATTTTTTAACTTTATTAGTCGATGAAGTTGTAGGACTATATGATTCATCAGAAAGGGGTATGATAGCTACCCTTTTCTGTATAACAGGATTATTAGTCACTCGTTGGATTTATTCGGGGAATTTTCCTTTAAGTAATTTATATGAATCATTAATCTTTCTTTCATGGAGTTTCTCCGTTATTCATATGGTTTCCTATTTTCATTTTAAAAAGCATAAAAATGCTTTAAGTGCAATAACCGCATCAAGTGCTATTTTTACCCAAGGCTTTGTTACTTCGGGTCTTTTAACCAAAATGCATCAATCCGCACTATTAGTACCTGCTCTCCAATCCCAGTGGTTAATGATGCACGTAAGTATGATGGTATTCAGCTATGCAGCTCTTTTATGTGGATCATTATTATCAGTAGCCCTTCTAGTCATTACATTTCGAAAAGTCATAAAGATTTTTAGCAAAAGCAATATTTTATTAAATACGGCATTTTCCTTTGGGGAAATTAAATACCTGAATGAGAGAAAGAATGTTTTACTAAACACTTATTTTATTTATTCTCGAAATTATTACAGGTATCAATTGGTTCAACAATTGGATTATTGGAGTTATCGTATTATTAGTCTCGGGTTTCTCTTTTTAACCATAGGGATTCTTTCGGGAGCAGTATGGGCTAATGAGGCATGGGGATCATATTGGAATTGGGATCCCAAGGAAACTTGGGCATTTATTACTTGGACCATATTCGCGATTTATTTACATACCCGAACAAATCCAAATTTGGAAGGTGTAAATTCTGCAATTGTGGCTTCCGCGGGCTTTCTTATAATTTGGATATGCTATTTTGGGGTCAATCTATTAGGAATAGGTTTACATAGCTATGGTTCATTTCGATTAACATCGAATTGAATGAAAAAATACATAACATAAGAAATTGAATGAAAAAGCATAACAAATACAAACATAGGACAGCATGCTATATACATAACATAAGAAAACTTCATTTTAACCGCTAAGAAAAGAATCTTTTGAATCAAGTACAAGTAGCGGAGTGATTCAAAAGGTTCTCACAGAGGCCTTTCGCCTTATTTTATTCCATTATTCAAGCTGAATATGACCCTAAGAAAAAAAATGATTTTTTTTCACCCCTTACTTTTCAAATGGTTTTCAAAAAAATACTAGAATTTCTTTTTTTGATTCTAAGGGGAATCTTGAAAATCATTAGAAAAAAAAGAAAAATACTAGAATAGAATTTCTTTTTTGGATTGTAAAGGGAATCCTTTTGATTTTGCAAATGATTTGAAAAATCGTTTGCAAAATCATTTTAAAGATACTAGAATTTCTTTTTTCATAAAACCTATCTATAAAAATAATTAGCTAGAATAGCTTCGACTTTCTCACCCGATAGTGAGAAAACGAAATCCGGATAAATACCAATACCTATTACGGGTAGAAAGATAGAGATCGAAACAAATAACTCTCTTGGTCCAGAATCAAAAAAATAGGAGTTTGGAGCATTAAATAGCTTGTATCCGTAGAACATTTGACATGACATAGATAATAAATAAATAGGAGTTAATATCATTCCACTTGCCATTACAAAAAGAATGAATATTTTTGGCATTAAAAAAGATTTTTGACTACTAATTATTCCAAAAAAGACTATCAATTCTGCAACAAAACCACTCATGCCCGGTAATGCAAGAGAAGCCATCGATAAGATACTGAACATCGTAAACATTTTTGGAATTGGAAGAGCCATTCCGCCCATTTCGTCGAGATAAACAAGACGTATTCTATCATAACTCGTTCCTGCCAAGAAAAAAAGTGCAGCGCCAATAAATCCATGAGATATTATTTGTAAAAAGGCTCCGTTGAGTCCCGTATCGGTTATAGAGCCAATTCCTATAATTATGAAACCCATATGAGATACAGAGGAATTGGCTATTCTTTTTTTTAAATTACGTTGACCAAGAGATGTTGAAGCTGCATAAATTATTTGCATTGTGCCTACTATCATCAACCAGGGAGAAAATATAGAATGAGCATGGGGTAATAATTCCATATTGATCCGAACTAATCCATATGCTCCCATTTTTAATAAGATTCCGGCTAGAAGCATACAAGTACTATAATGTGCCTCCCCATGGGTGTCTGGTAACCATGTATGTAAGGGTATAATCGGTGATTTGACAGCAAAAGCAATAAGAAATCCAATATAGAATAGTATTTCCAGTGCGAGAGGATACGATTGATTAGCTAATGTTTCAAAATTGAATGTTGGGTCATTAGAACCATATAAACCGATACCCAAAACCCCTACTAATAGAAAAATGGAACCTCCCGCAGTGTACAAAATAAACTTTGTAGCTGAATACAGGCGTTTCTTTCCCCCCCACATAGATAGAAGTAGATAAACAGGAATTAATTCTAACTCCCACATGATGAAAAAAAGTAAAAGGTCTCGAGAAGAAAATGATCCTATTTGACCACTGTACATTGCTAACATCAGGAAATGGAATAGTCGGGAATCCCGAGTAACTGGCCAAGCCGCTAAAGTAGCTAAAGTTGTTATAAATCCTGTCAGTAAAATAGGTCCTATAGAAAGTCCATCTATTCCCAATCTCCAGTAAAAATCAAAAAAATTGATCCATTTATAATCTTCCGCCAGCTGGATTAATGGATCGTCCAATTGGAAATGATAACAAAATACATAGGTCATTAGAAGTAGTTCTAAGGTGGATATAGAAATGGTATACCACCTAATTAGCTTATTTCCTCTATGAGGAAGAAAGAAAATTAAAGAGCCCGCAGATATTGGCAAAACTACAATTATTGTTAACCAAGGAAAAGAATTCGTGGTAAAGACAAGATACACTTGGACCAGAAAAACCCGCGCTCGAAAATAGAATCTTTATGATTTTTTTTTCGAGTACGGGTTTTTTCAGTAAAAAAAGAAAATGTATTCAAAATGTATTCAAGTGGGTTTTACGGAACATATCAATAAGCTAGACCCATACTTCGAGTTGTTTCATGCCATAAATAAACTCGAACACTCAAGAAATCCGTTGGACAGGCAGATTCACATCTCTTACAACCAACACAATCTTCTGTTCTTGGGGCGGAAGCAATTTGTTTAGCTTTGCATCCATCCCAAGGTATCATTTCTAACACATCGGTGGGGCACGCTCGGACACATTGGGTACACCCTATGCATGTATCATAAATTTTTACTGAATGTGACATGGGATCTATGAATTTTTGAACGTTATCAAATTTCGATCTAGTAAACTTGTAAATGAATCATATATTTAAACGCCAGATGAATCAACGATTTACCAGAAATTTTCTAATCAATTTACTTCTGGATCAGCTCATGAGAAGTGGCTAAGATACTTTGATTTCTTACGTTTTCATAAATAGAATCTAGATTCTACCATATTCTACATGCTAATTCAAAGTGGTGGATATTCTAATTTTGATTATTATTCCTACTTATTCAATAAAGTCGATTGATTGATACGCGTTGATTTTCTGTTACGATAAATTGACGAAACAATAGCCAATCCAATAGCTGCTTCAGCGGCTGCAATAGCTATAACAAAAATTGAGAAAATATCTCCCTTTAACTGGCGACTATCAAAAAAATCAGAAAATGTTACAAAATTGATATTAACTGCATTCAATATAAGTTCAAGACACATAAGAGCCCTAACCATGTTTCGACTCGTGATTAATCCATAAATACCGATAGAAAATAAATAGGCACTCAAAACAAGTACATGTTCGAGCATCATTGACCAACTCCTTATCAATGTCGGTTCATTTCAATATGAACAATAATTCAACAGATTCGAGATTGACTAGAATAGAACAAGTACGGAACAAAAGAATGTATTGAAAATAGATCAAATAAAAGAATCTCCCTTTTAGACATGAACAGTATTCAAATAGAATTTTTGTGAAATAGGTGGGATAACATAGAAGAAAGTGAAATTTTGATTGTTTGCTGTTGCTAGTTATAATGATTTATTACTGACGAGCCACAGCAATTGCGCCTATCAAACCAACTAAAAGAATTATTGAAATCAGTTCAAATGGAAGAAAAAAATCTGTTGATAAATGAATTCCAATTTGTTGACTATTACTTATCAAATCTTGTTCTATAAGTTGGTTTGATCTTGTAGTCCAAATAATCCCGTACCATGACGTATCGAAAATGGTAGTAATTAGCGAAAGAAGAATACTTGTACAAACCAGTGAAGTAACCCCATCCCCAACGATCGACAGATTCAAATCCTTGTAATATTCTGAACCATTCATGAACATGACAGCAAATATGATTAAAACATTTATGGCTCCTACATAAATAAGGAGCTGGGCAGCGGCTACAAAATGAGAATTTGAAAGAATATAGAATAAGGATATACAAACAAGAACCAATCCCAACGAAAAGGCAGAATAAATTGGATTGGTAAGTAATACTACTCCCAGTCCCCCTAATATAAGACCCGATCCCAGTAAAACTATAAGAAAATCGTGTATTGGTCCAGGCAAATCCATTATATGTAAAATAGGAGATAAATTGAAATGCTTTTCATGATCTTATTGACCCGACCGGGAAAAAAAGAAAGGTTTTTTTGATTTTCATTTTATGATAGGTTCCTAATAATTACGACTCTATTGATAGATTTTTAATAAAAAAGTCGAAATTCTCATCAACCAATGAATTTCTAGTTGAATTTTTCATTATTGGCCAAACAAAGAGAAAGACCTTATCTCATTCTTTTAATTGAAACCAAAACTGAACCTTAAGAATTGGTAATTTCTCTTTATTTAATAGAATAGGGCGGTTACCTACTCAGTTTTTCTTTGAGGCGAATTCCAAATTGTTCGAATTGTATAATCATCAATTACTGATATTGGTAAACGGCCCAAAGCAATTTGATTATAATTCAACTCGTGACGGTCGTAAGTAGAAAGTTCATATTCTTCAGTCATCGATAAACAATTTGTTGGACAATACTCAACACAGTTACCACAAAATATACAAATTCCGAAATCAATACTGTAATTAAGTAATCGTTTTTTTCGAATATCAGTTTCAAATTTCCAATCAACAACAGGCAGATCTATAGGACATACACGAACACATACTTCACAAGCAATACATTTATCAAATTCGAAATGGATTCGGCCGCGGAAACGCTCCAATGTGATTAATTTTTCATAAGGATATTGAATAGTTACAGGCAAACGATTTGCGTGGGATAAGGTAATCATGAAACTTTGACCAATGTACCTTGCTGCTCGTACTGTTTGTTGACCATAATTCATGAACCCAGTTACCATAGGGAACATATCAGGAATCTATATGAATAGTTTTATCTTCGTTTCTTTCTCTTGTTTGAACTTGAACCAAGTCTATTATATTCGTTTGTTATTTACAGTGAAAAAAGTTGAAAAGAGGTTGTTAATAATAGATTACCGAGAGAAATTGGTAAAAGAAATTTCCATCCAAGATTTAAAAGTTGGTCCATTCTTAACCTAGGTAAAGTCCATCTTGTTGTGATAGAAATAAACAAGAACAAATAAGTTTTAGCTAATGTAATAAAGATACCAATTGTAGTTCCAAAAATTTCATCCACTTTATTTATTTCAAATAGCTCAGGAACAAATATGTATGGAATGGAAATATTCCAACCACCCAAGTAAAGAACCGTTACAAATAACGAAGAAAGTAATAGATTTAGATAGGAAGCAACATAAAATAAACCAAATTTAATACCCGAATATTCGGTTTGATAACCTGCTACTAATTCTTCCTCCGCTTCTGGTAAATCAAAGGGTAATCTCTCGCATTCGGCTAGGGCAGAAATTAGAAAAACGATAAATCCTATAGGCTGACGCCACAAATTCCATCCCCAAAAACCATATTTTGACTGCGCCTCAACTATATCAACTGTACTTGAACTGTTAGATAATCATAGTCGGTGATAACATCACTGTTCCCACCGCTATTCCAGAACCGTACATGAGGTTTTCGCCTCATACGGCTCCTCGTGGGTCAAAAAGAAATCTAAGGACCAGATCAGTATTATTGACTATTTAGCTTGCTATGGTTGTAGAATAGAAAGAGTCAAAATCTATTTGAGGGTCCAAAATTATACCAATGGAATTCCGTCTGCTATACTCTAAAATAATAATAAATAAAGGCGCTTCCGAATTGATCTCACCCGTTAATACTTTGACTTTGTTGAGTAATAACTTAATCTTTAAATAAAAAACTCCTTGCAGAAATATCAATAAATAGTTTATTTCAACCCATCATTTTCGATTACGAAAAGGAATTAGACGCTCCATTAGCTAATGAATCATGAGACAAATTATATCTCTCTAAATCTATGCTAAATATATGAAAAAGACGGAATCAAAAAGATTTCTTTTTCTCTTGTTTGTTTTTCGTTCCTATTCTTCTTTCTTATAAAACCGATATAAGAGAAGGGGGCTCAAACTAAAATCAAAAATAAAGGATTATTTCGTTCCTGATAGTCATTGCTTTAATGGGTGGATAGGAGCATACTCTGGATCGGAATCGCGGGAAGTACTGCCTTATCATTTCTACCAATTTAAAGCCCCAATTAGTATTCTTGTTATGTTATGCAGAAATATCTTTTTAGAAAATTTCCATAATCTCCATTACCAATCCTTTGTGCATTTTTGTGTTCCTAATCATCCACTCATTTTTTTGTTCAATCGCCCGTTTCGTTTGATAATACATGTATGGTAGGTAATTCATACAAAGGATAGTGAAAAGGCCATACGGTTGATCTTTTGATTTTGAGCCCGCTTCAAGTTGGGTTGTCTAAAAAACCAGTCTTGGGGTAAAGGACCTCTTCCGCTTATGTTTATTTCCACTTAACTCTTGTCTTGTACATAGGAAATGAGACTCTATTTTTTTTACTGCAAATTGATAAGCTGCTTTCTTTCACTCATATATAACTATCTAATTTACTTTATCAACCAAAAGGATAATAAAGAATATCTATTCAATTCGTTCAACTTGTTTTCTAGAGCGAAAGAAAAGAATGAATAGGGAAAAGAAAGAAAAGTTTGTATTTCAACGAATCGCACGTAGAGATATTGATAAAACACATAAAGTTAATGGTATTTCATAACTAATCGATTGAGCAGCAGCTCGTAAACCACCTAAAAAGGAATATTTATTATTTGATCCGTATCCTGACATAAGAAGGCCAACAGGGGCAATACTTGAAATGGCAATCCATAAAAAAATACCGATATTGAGATCAGCTAAAACAAGTTGATAGCTAAAAGGAATTACTAAAAAACTGAGTAAAATTGATATGACTGCTATAGATGGTCCAATACTGAATAAACGGGTATTTCCTCTAGCTGGAAAAAGATTCTCTTTGAAAAGCAGTTTTGTCCCATCTGCTAAAGCTTGAAGAATTCCCAAAGGACCGGCGTATTCAGGCCCAATACGTTGTTGTATTCCTGCGGATATCTTTCTTTCTAACCATACAATTACCAGTACGCCTATTGTGATCCCCAATACAAGAGTCAAAATAGGGACAAAGATCCATACGATTCCATAGACCTCTTTGAAAAATTCCAATCTGGAAAAAGAATTAATATCTTGTACTTCTATTTCTGTTGTATAAACTCTCATTTCAACGATCAACTTCTCCCATAATGATATCTATGCTACCTAGTATCGTCATAATATCAGCCAATTTCATTCCTTTAACTAACTGAGGAAGAATTTGCAAATTGATAAAACCCGGCGGGCGAATTTTCCATCTCCAAGGAAAACAACTTTTGTCCCCTATTAGAAAAATTCCCAATTCTCCCTTTGGGGCTTCAACTCTCACATAAAGTTCTTGCTTCGGCAATTCAAATGTGGGAGAAGGTTTTTTACTAATGAATCGATATTCAAAATCATTCCATTCTGGATCCCTTTCTCTATCAAAGCATCGGATTTCTAAATTCTCATAGGGACCCCCTGGAATTCCTTCCAGGGCCTGTTGAATTATTTTTATGGATTCCGTCATTTCACTGATTCGGACTAAATAACGAGCTAATGAGTCTCCTTCTTTTTGCCACTGGATTTCCCAATCAAATTCGTCGTAACACTCATAATGATCAACTTTACGAAGATCCCATTGTATTCCAGATGCTCGTAGCATCGGTCCGGATAAACCCCAATTTATTGCTTCTTCTCCACTAATAATGCCTACTCCTTCAACTCGTTCTAAAAAAATGGGATTTCGCGTAATAAGCTTTTGATATTCAACAACTCCTGTTAAAAAATAATCGCAGAAATCCAAACATTTATCTATCCAGCCATAAGGCAGATCGGCTGCTATTCCTCCGATACGAAAATAATTATGCATCATTCTCATCCCGGTCGCAGCTTCGAATAGATCATATACTAATTCTCTTTCTCGGAAAATATAGAAAAAAGGGGTCTGTGCGCCAATATCCGCCATAAAAGGTCCAAGCCATAACAGATGAGAAGCTAGACGACTTAACTCCAACATAATGACTCTGATATAGCTCGCTCTTTTAGGCACTTGAATATTTCCCAATTGTTCTGGTCCATTTACGGTTATTGCTTCTGTGAACATAGTAGCTAAATAATCCCAACGTGTTACATAAGGTAAAAATTGTATAATTGTTCGGTTTTCCGCAATTTTTTCCATTCCTCTGTGTAAATAACCTAATATTGGTTCGCAGTCAACAACATTTTCACCGTCTAGGGTAACGATGAGACGAAGAACACCGTGCATTGATGGGTGGTGAGGTCCCATATTGACTATCATAAAGTCTGTTTCTGTAGCTGGTCTATTCATAAGTTTTTCCTCGATTCATTCTTACATGAATTGCTGAAAACGAAAAGAAGTTTATCAAAATTCTCAAGATCCAATAAATGAAAAAACTAAGTCAAAATTTTCAAATTAATGATTTTTTGACTCCCGAATATCCAACTCACTAATTAATTCTTTATAGCGTACTCGATTTTTCTTTGATAAGTAAGACAGCAGCCGTTGACGTTTTCCCAGAATTTTTCGTAGACCTCTCTGAGATGAATAGTCTTTTCTGTGCAATTCAAAATGGGAAGTAAGTCTTCGTATCTTATTGGTGAAACAGATTATTTGAAATTCAACAGACCCCCGCTTTTCTTCTTTTTTTTCTTGAAAAATAACTGAGATGAATGAATTTTTTACCATAAAACAAAATCTTATCCCCTTTTATAATTTATAATTTTTTGATGTGAATTTTATTGATTAGTAATAATAATATTAGTCATTTTGATATACAGAAGGACCTTAAGTTCATTATAAACTTCCTACTTTTTTTATAAAAAAAATGAATGAACAAAATCTTCTTATCTTTTTTTTGTATTCCTATACAAATAAAATAAGAAGATTTTATTCATTCATTTATAGATCTAATTGATAATATGTATGTCATTAAATTAGTATCCTCTTTCAAGATGGAATGTAAGACAATCCTCGCGTCTATCTATTTGTTTTCATATAGCCGACATATTACCTAATAATATATGTATATATGGCAAAATGAATGTAAATGGACTTGTAACTACCAAATTGTCAACCGTGGTGGATACATATGTATCCTGAGGATACTGAAACGACTGCCATTATTAGTATTAAACCAATATCGATTCATACAAGCTAAATCTTCTAGTCGATAATTGGGCCAAAGAAAGAACTTCATTTTAATTAGTTTCTTTTTCTCGATACCGAGATATTTGCCTCTATTTAAAACTTGACCACAGTTTTTTACCTGATTGCAAAATACTGGATTTCTATGTAGATCATTTATCTCGCTTTTTTTTAAAAAATATAGAATTCGCAATTCTCTACGGCCTTTAGGGGATAAAATAGTTTCAGGAACAAAGAAATCATAATGATTTTTGTCTCTATTTTTAGTCATTTTTTGATGTCTTAAAATGGATTCATCAATTTGATTCTTATCAACATATTCTAGATATTGTGGATTCCTTTGGTATTTATTCTTATGAACCAAAAAAATACCTATGGTTTGATATAGAATCAATTGTCCATCGTTTTTTATAGACAGATAAGCCGGTTCGAGAATCAATACCCCGCCTGTACTTAATTCTTTAAGAGTGCGCCTATTTATAGTCCAAATATCCACAGTCAGTGCTCCCCGTTTAAGATAGGATATAGCAACGTTCTTTGGATTTCTCAATCTAATCAGGAAACAATAGACTTTAATATTATCGATCATTTTTTTATTTACCCTTTCCCTCCTAAATTGAAAATGCAAATACCCTTGTAGGAAGTAATAAAGCTCCATGACTTCGGGGCTCGTGTCGGGCTTTTTTTTTCTACGTTTTTTTTTGTCTGATCTACCTCCATTTTCATCTGATAGAGGATCCCCTTCCCCTTGGTCTAGAAGATCTTTTTCTTCTTGATTTCCATTCTCGAATCTAAGAATTCTTTTTTCATTTGATTCTATCAAAGGGTTCCTTTCAGTAATGTTTTGATTAATGCTTTCATTTCCATTAAAGTTGGAAAGAAGTAATTTTATTGGTATGATCCCCGGTTTAATCTTATATGCATTATATAGTGGCACAAATTCTGGGAAGAACCAAAGTTCTAGTTCTGGATTCAATATAAGACGATTTACTATTTCTTCATTCATTCCCATCCAATCAAAGAAGGGTCTTTTTTTTTTGAATCGGTTGATTTTTTGATTTTTAGAAATTGATAAATAAAAAGGACCTCTCTTAATTTTTTTATTCTTGGTGCCGGTATTGAGCCAGTAATAAAGCTCGACCTTATTATTTCTAAGGCAAAAATCAATCTTACAAAATTTTCTATCTGGAAATTTCTCCTCAGCCATAATATCATTTTCTCCTAGATAATTAGAAATAGGTAGCCCACCTGACATATCAAAAAATTTGCGTCTATCTATCTTGTAATTATCAAAAATCTCTTCTTTACTATTTATTTGTAATGGTGATCTATAAATATATGAGTCTTTCTTCTCTTCATAATTAATAGATTTATATGAGAAAAAATCATGTCTATGATGTTTTTTAAAATTAGATGATTTTTGATATTCTTGATTCAGTAATGAATCAGGTTCGAAATCATTTTGTTTTTCATCATGAATGAATCTTTCTTTTTCATATGAGTCCCATTTGTTAAAATCGTTTTTTTGAGTCATACAGTGTTGATTGACTTTATTTCGCCATTTTTCTGGTACTAATTTAAGCCAGCTAATCTGAGATAAATCATATTGATAATGCCCCCTTAACCAGTTTTTCCATTGATTCCTTTCAGAATGCCAAAAGTCTTTATGTCTCAATCCAGAATGAAATATTCCCTCTTTCCGAAAAAAATCCTTTATTTCATTTTTAAGAAAAAGAGATGTTTCATGATATTGAAGGATAGGCTTGAATTTATAGAAGTTAATAACTCGAGTTTGCGATATTTTGTAAAATACATATGCTTGCGAGAAGGAGTTAGAAAAAGTGGTTGAATTCGTATTTTGAATATTATCAAGGGAATTTTTTTTAGTTAAAATAAAGTGCATTTTTTTTTGATTTCTTTTCTTAATTCTTTTTTCAGTTTCTTTCTTATTGGAAATGGATTTTTCGATAATTTTTTTTCTTGATTCAATAAAAAGTTGTGCATTGGTTCTTGCAATATTAATGATACATAGAAAAAAATCTATGTATATTTTTTCCATGAAAAATTTGATAAAAAAAGAAAATTTACGGATTAATCGAGTATTTCTTCTTTTTAATATTTGAGAAAATCTTTTTAATGATTCTAATTTTTTATTAGAATGAATATTTTTTTCTTGAGTTAGAAATCCATTTTTCTTCTCATTTAGAATTCTTTCTAGTTTATTGTTGATTGTGCTTGTTCTCTCAGTCAGATCTTTCATTTTTTTTTCTGTCGGTGAAAAATTTGTGCATTCTGTATATCGAATTTGAATAGGTGATTCACGAATCATCTGATTATTCATTATAGAATCGCCGGTTTTAGTTTCACCCAATTCGTAGTTTTTGATGCTCCATTTTTTGATTATTTCTTTTGATACCTTTCGAAGAAATTTTGCTCGTTCTTTAAAAACATTAAAAACTATAAAAGACTTGTTTTTTAATAATTTTTTCACTTTTTTTTTCAGTTCTTTAAAAATAGGTCCAAAAAACGAGGGCCCTTTTCGTTTTCGAGGGATACCGAAAGGACGGTCAGTTTCCAGTCCAGCAACTGTTAAAAAACAAAAATCATTTTTTTGCGCTTTCTGTGTTTTCGAGGGTTTTAACTTAGATCGGTGCCAAGGTTTCAGGTAAAAAGGAAATAAGATTTTTATCTGCATACCGTCTGTTAACCAGTTTTTTGGAAATTCTTTCTCGGATAATTCAACACCATTATAAGTGCATTTAATATGTATTTCTCGATTCCAATCCTTGAAGTCTTCGGACCATTCGGGAACTTGAAATAATAAAATACGCGCAATATTCTTAGCTATTATTAATGAAGGTAATCGAATATATTTTCGAAAAATTGATTGGCCTACTAAGAAAAAACCTCTGACTGCTTGAGCATATGAAATGTTATCCCAAGTTTCTGCTATTTCTAGTCGTAGTCTTTCTGCGTCTTGGTATTTTTCAACTTTTTTTCTTTCTTTTGTATAATCAGAGATTTGTAATTCTTTGCTTTTTTTACCCATCAAATTTTGAAAAATTCCTTTCATCCGTCCGAAAATATCAAAAGACAAAAGGCGAATATCAGAAGCCAAAAGGCGTCTGTCTAGTATGGCCAAAAGATAAAAAAGGGGTCTGCCCATTTTGCCAAACAAAGCCAAAAGGCGTCTGTCTATTCTGTCCACAAAAAGAGGGGAATGTGGCTTTGG